AACAAGCACCATTTCAATAATGTAAATAGATGCGTTTTGGGAGGCTTAAATCCTAGCTCGAGACTTTCCTGTTTCCGGGGGGTTTTCAGGATCAATAACAGTTTACGAGTTTAGGGGGGTAGGGGGGTTTAACCCGCAAAAGCCAAGAGGGGGATATCTTAGATATCTTAGGAGAAACCACTAGCTATTTATGCTCATGAAATCAGTTATGCAATTCTTCTAATAAAGTCTTTTCATCATGAACATTCTGGTGGGCGACCAAGGAAATGTACACCCTTGTCAACGTGCCTTAGCGCTGCACTGTGAAATGCCAAGTGAAAGGAAACCAAAAAAAAATAACCATGTCCATTAGAGTGAACGCCCGGCATGTGGGGTCACGGAGCCAATGTACTCCACCAACAACCTATGCCAGGGTCAAGGAAAGTGGGGGGAATAATATCAAGCAATGGCCCTGAAATAGGAACCAAATGCCAGGAATAGTGCACTGTGTGAAACCCCCACGAATACTTGTCCCTCACCTTCGTTAACCGTTGTCGCTATGCTTAATTAAAATGCAATTCTTGTCTGCATAGGATATTGACTTGAGGAGAAGTTGAGTTATGGTATGAATAGGTACCTAAATTCTGTGCTGGGCCTTAGCTTGTTATGGGTTACACACTTGAGTCGTATCTATTAGTGTGCAGTTGTGCTGTTCCTTTTTTTATGCATTCTGTTGAAGCTTGAAAGAATGGTGATGTGTGAATGGTCAAAGCCTATTAATGTTGATTATACATAATAATGTCCTAAAGCATTATTGATATGGTTAACATAAATATATGGTGTTAATACATATATGTATTTACAAAGAATAGTTAAATTCAGAATGCTGGCTTTGGGAGCCAGGGGTGGGAGTTAAAATCTCCCTTCTTTGAGCAGTAGGGAGGGGTTTAACCTCCGGCGGCCGGCTTACAAGACCGGCGCTCTGGCGCTGAGCTACTAGTGCAAGTTACTTGCAGGAGCTTGTTTTCTAGTCAGCCGGTTAGTGGGAAAAGGCCGAGAAAAATGAAGAAGTAGAGGAATGATGCGATTTGTCCAATAATAATGTATGGGTGTTCTACGGGTATGCCTCCAATCCATGTAAGGATTATTACGTCTGCAACAAGAGCTCAGAAGATGAATTGGGAAAGGGGGCGGAATGTGAGGCTTCGTTGTTTAGAGGTGTGGAGGAGTGGGACAAGTATAAGTACTAGAATAGAGGCAAGTAGTGCAAGGACCCCTCCAAGTTTATTTGGGATTGATCGAAGGATGGCGTAAGCAAATAAGAAGTACCACTCCGGCTTAATATGTGGGGGTGTTACAAGGGGGTTCGCTGGGGTGAAGTTGTCTGGGTCACCAAGGTAGTTTGGGGAAAATAGTGCTAGAGAGGCTAAAGCAAGTAATATAATTGCAAACCCCAGGAGGTCTTTGTAAGAAAAGTAGGGGTGGAATGGAATTTTGTCGGCGTCTGAGTTTAAACCGGCTGGGTTGTTGGACCCTGTTTCGTGTAGAAAAAGCAGGTGAAGTACTGTGGCAGCAAGAACAACAAAGGGAAGTAGGAAATGAAATGCAAAGAACCGCGTTAATGTAGCGTTGTCCACTGAGAAACCTCCTCAAATTCATTGAACGAGACTCCCCCCTACGTAAGGTACTGCTGAGAGAAGGTTGGTGATGACGGTGGCACCTCAGAAAGATATTTGGCCCCAGGGTAGGACATAACCACCAAAGGCTGTTATCATTACTAGTAGGAGTAGGATAACTCCGATGTTTCAAGTCTCTTTATATAGGTAGGAGCCGTAATATAGTCCTCGTCCGATGTGTAGATAAATGCAAATAAAGAAGAAAGAGGCTCCGTTGGCATGCATATTTCGGATGAGCCAGCCAAAATTAACGTCCCGGCAAATATGTGCTACGGAGGAGAAAGCTGTGGCAATGTCAGATGTATAGTGTATAGCAAGAAACAACCCTGTAAGAATTTGGGCAATTAAGCAAAGCCCTAGGAGGGAGCCAAAGTTTCATCACGCGGAAATGTTTGAGGGGGCAGGAAGGTCTACTAGTGCGTCGTTTGCAATCTTGAGCAAGGGGTGGGTCTTTCGGAGGCTTGTCATTAAGGTTTCCTGTAGTTGAATTACAGCGGTGGTTTTTCAAGCCATTGGTCCTGGTTAAAATCCTGGCAGGAATGATGACTTATGTTATGTACATTTTTATGCTTGGGCTGGTATTGGGCTTAGTGGTGGTTGCTTCTAATCCGTCTCCTTACTTTGGGGCGTTGGGTTTGGTTGTTGTATCAGGCATGGGTTGCGGGATGTTAGTTGGACATGGGGCTCCTTTCCTGTCTTTGGTTTTGTTCTTAATTTATTTGGGGGGAATGTTAGTTGTGTTTGCTTATTCAGCAGCTTTAGCTGCTGAGCCTTATCCGGAGACATTGGGAAGTCAGTCGGTTATTGTGAATGCTGGGGGGTACTTAGTGGGGGTAGTAGTTGGGGCAAGTTTCTTTTGAGATGGGTGGTTTGGTGGTTTGTGGATGACGGCTGATGAGTTGATGGAGTTTTCCTTGGTGCGAGCCGATATGGGAGGGGTCGCATTAATGTATTCGTCTGGGGGTTTAATGTTGGTGTTAAGCGGGTGGGTTTTGCTTTTAACACTTTTTGTGGTGTTGGAGGTGTGTCGAGGGTCAAGTCGAGGGGCTCTTCGAGTAGTCTAGTTGTTAAGTAGCAGTAGGGCAATAATAAAGGTTAAGAAGAAGAAGGCAAGGAAGGTTTTGACTATGCCTTGTTGTGCATTGCTTGTTGTCGTAATCAAAGGGAGGTTAGAAGTGTAGACGGCTTTAGGACCGGCTTTTTCCAGTCATGTTTGGTCTACCATTTGAGCTGCAATGTATTGTCCCAAGAGTAGGTTAATCTTCGGGGGGAGGCGGTGGATAATTGTGGGGAAGAAGCCGAGTATGTTAGAGAAGTGGTGAGGCCCGGGGTGGGGGGTGGGGGTGAATTGCTTACTTGTGAGGGAGGCAAGTTCAAAGGCTATGAGAAGACCTGTAATGGTGATTAAGAGGGCTGATAGTTTAAGCAAGGGGGGTATTGTCATAACGGGGGTTTTAGGGAGGACGATGTTTGAGGTAATTAAGAGGCCTGCAATAATGCTTCCCCACGCGAGGCGTTTAATTGGGTTAATTACTGCTTTGTCGTTTTCGTTGATGGGGGAGAGGGCGTTAAACCGTGGGTTTCCTATGGAGACAAAAAAGACAATACGCAGGCTGTAGATGGCCGTGAAAGAGGTGGCCAGGAGGGTTAAGATAAGGGCTCAGGCATTTAGATGGGAGACATTAAGAGCTTCAATGATGGCGTCTTTTGAGAAAAATCCGGCAAGGAAGGGGGTGCCCGTAAGGGCGAGGCTGCCGATGGTAAGACAGGATGAGGTGAAAGGGGTGAGGTGGTGTATTCCTCCTATTTTGCGGATGTCTTGTTCATCATTGAGGCTGTGAATGATGGAGCCTGAGCAGAGGAAAAGTATGGCTTTAAAGAAGGCGTGGGTGCAGATGTGTAAGAATGCGAGTTGTGGTTGGTTCAGGCCGATGGTTACTATTATTAAGCCCAATTGGCTTGATGTTGAGAAAGCTACGATTTTTTTGATGTCATTTTGTGTTAGGGCACAGGTTGCTGTGAAGAGGGTTGTTAGGGCTCCTAGGCAGAGGCAGGTTGTGAGGATAAAGGGGTTACCTTCTATTAAAGGGCTCATTCGAATTAAGAGGAAAATGCCTGCCACAACTATGGTGCTTGAGTGAAGTAGGGCAGAGACCGGTGTGGGGCCCTCTATTGCAGAGGGCAGTCAGGGATGAAGTCCGAATTGGGCGGATTTGCCGGTGGCGGCGACAATCAGTCCAAGGAGTGGGTAGGTTAGGTCTAGGGCATGTGATGTGGTGAAAATCTGTTGAAATTCCCAGGAGCTGAGGTTGGTAGCTATTCAAGCTATGGCAAAGATGAGTCCAATATCGCCAACGCGGTTGTAGAGGACTGCCTGGAGGGCAGCGGTGTTTGCATCTGCTCGCCCGTATCACCAGCCAATTAGAAGGAAGGACATAATGCCTACTCCTTCTCAGCCAATAAAAATTTGAAATATGTTGTTGGCTGTGACAAGAATGATTATTGCGATTAAGAACGTTAATAAGTATTTGAAAAATCGGTTTATGTATGGGTCTGCATGTATATATCAGGAGGCAAATTCTAGAATAGATCAGGTAACATAGAGAGCCACAGGGGTGAAGATAATAGAATAAAAGTCGAACTTTAAGCTGATGTTAATATCAAATATTAGGGTATTTGTCCAATTCCAGCTGGTGATCACAGTTTCTGCCCCCTCTGCAAGGAATAGAGATAAGGGGAGGAGACTGACGATAAATGCTAACTTGACAGCGGTTTTTACTTGGGTGAGGGCTCAGGTTACATCTTTGGGGGCGGGAGAAAGGGTGGTAATAACAGGGTAAAGAAGTAATGTAAAAATAATTATAAGGCTTGTTGTTATTATGAGAGGGGTTGGGTGCATAGCTTCTACTTGGATTTGCACCAAGAGTTTTTGGTTCCTAAGACCAACGGATGAGCTGTTATCCTTTAGAAGCTTTTCGAGGGAGCTCCGGAATTCAACCGAGGGTACGAGGGTTAGCAGCCTTCGTTGCTGGCAAGCCTCTCTCGGTGGATAAGGGGGTTTTAACCTCTATCTTTAGAATCACAATCTAATATTTTGTTAAACTATATCTACAGGAAGTTCAGCCTCAAATCAGGGCTGGGTTAGTAATAAGGAGAAGGAGGGGGATAAGGTGGAGGGCGAGGAGCAGGTGTTCTCGGGTGTGGGAGGGGTCTAGTGCAAGGATGTGGTGGGGGGTGGGGCCTCGCTGGGTTATTAGAAATATATAAAGAGAGTAGCCGGCGGTGATTAGGGTGCCAGCCCCTGTTAAGGCAATGGTTGTTCAGGATCAGTTGAATAAAGAGGTAATAATTATTAGCTCTCCTATTAGGTTAGGAAGGGGGGGCAGGGCCAGGTTTGCTAGGCTTGCAAGGAACCATCAGGCAGTTATTAGGGGTAAAATCATTTGTATGCCGCGGGCAAGTACTATTGTCCGGGTATGTGTTCGCTCGTAGTTCGTGTTTGCTAGGCAGAAGAGGGCTGAAGAGGTGAGGCCGTGTGCAATTATAAGAATTAGTGCTCCTGTGAACCCTCAGGGCGTTTGAATTAAGATGCCTCCCGCGACCAATCCTATATGTCCGACGGATGAGTAGGCGATAAGTGACTTTAGGTCTGTTTGTCGCAAGCAGATAGAGCCTGTTATGATTACACCTCATAGGGCTAGTACAATAAAGGGGTAGCTTAGTTCTTTAGTAAGGGGTTCTAGGAGAATTATTACTCGTATTATTCCATAACCCCCAAGCTTAAGTAGTACAGCAGCTAAGACTATTGAGCCGGCAATGGGGGCCTCTACATGGGCTTTGGGCAGTCATAAGTGTATGCCATAAAGGGGTATTTTAACAAGAAAAGCCAGTAGGCAGCCAGCCCATCAAAGTTTGTCTGCGGTGGAGATTAGGGGGAAAGCCGGAGAATAAGAGAGGGTAAGTAAGGAGAGGGTGCCGGTGGTGTTTTGTAGGAGGAGGAGAGCTACTAGTAGGGGAAGGGATCCCGCTAGGGTATAAAATAAGAAGTATGTGCCTGCGTTCAGGCGTTCTGCTTGGTTTCCTCATCGGGTAATTAAGATGAGGGTTGGAACTAGGGTTGCTTCAAATATGACATAAAATAGGATAACTTCTGTTGCCGAAAAGGCTATGATTAAAAAAATTTGCAGGGAGATAAGTAGTGAGATGTAGGAACGTTGACGGTTAATAGGTTCAAGGGCTATATGGTTTTGACTTGCTAGGATTATTAGGGGGAGTAGCCAGCAGGTTAGTACAAGAAGGGGGGTTGAAAGGGGGTCAAGGGCTATAAAGTGGTTTATAGTTGATCATCCAGTTTCGGAAACATTGTTTAGCCAGGTTAGGCTAATTAAGGCGATGATGAGGCTGTGGGCAAGGGTTGTAGGTCATAACGATTTGGTGGGGGTGAGCCATGTGGCTGGTACAAGCATAATTGTTGGGATTAAGATTTTTAGCATTGTAGGAGGTTAAGGTTTTGTAGCCGATCAGTGCCATGAGTTCGGGCAGTGGCTACTAGTAGAGCGAGTCCTGCACTGGCTTCACAGGCCGAAAAGGCAAGGAGTAGTATAGGGGATGCCGAGAAGTTTGTTGTATTCAGTTCTAGTGTTCAGAGGGAGAGGGCAAGGAAGAGGGAGAGCATTATACTTTCTAGACAAAGGAGGGCGGAGAGGAGATGTGCTCGATGGAATGCAAGGCCTGCGAGGCCTAAAAGGAAGGCGGTTGAGAAGGCAAAGTGTGTGGGGGTCATTAGGCAATTGTGGACTTTAACCACGAGCTTTTGAGCCGAAATCAAATATTTTAATTAAAATAATTACCTATTCAGCCCATTCTAAGCCCCCTTGGAGTCACTCATAGATTAGGCCAAGGGTAAGAAGAATTAGAAGGGAGGTGGCTCAAAAAAAGGTGGTAGCTGGGTTTGGGAGTTGGTCACCTCATGGTAGGGGTAGGAGAAGTGCAATTTCAAGGTCAAATAGAAGGAAGAGAATAGCGACTAGGAAGAAACGTATTGAAAAAGGCAGACGGGCGGAGCCCAGGGGGTCAAACCCGCACTCGTATGGGGAAACTTTTTCTTGGTCGGGGGTAATGAGGGGGAGCCAGAAGGAGACGATGGCTAGTACTGTGGAGAGGCCAAGAGCAATAAAGATTACGGCGGTGATTAAGTTCATTATCTTTCCTTGGATTTTAACCAAGACCTGGTAATTGGAAGTCACTTATACTGTTTTTGTACTAGAAAGATATGAGCCTCATCAGTAGATGGAGATGTATAGGAAAAGTCAGACTACGTCTACGAAATGTCAGTATCAGGCTGCTGCTTCAAATCCGAAGTGGTGTTCAATTGTGAAGTGGTAGTTAATTTGTCGAAGAAGGCAGACAGCCAGGAAGGTGGTTCCAATGATTACGTGGAGGCCGTGGAAGCCGGTGGCTACGAAGAAAGTGGAACCATAAACCCCGTCTGCAATTGTAAAGGGAGCTTCATAGTATTCTATGCCCTGGAGAAAGGTAAAGTAGCCCCCAAGAAGAATTGTTAAGGCAAGGCTTTGGATTGCCTGTTTACGTTCACCTTCTATAATGCTATGATGGGCTCAAGTGACTGTTACACCTGAGGCTAGTAAGACGGCTGTATTTAGTAAGGGGACGGCGAAGGGGTCAAGAGGGGTAATCCCTGTGGGGGGTCAGCAACCTCCAATCTCTGGTGTTGGGGCTAGGCTTGAGTGGAAGAAGGCTCAGAAAAAGCCTAGAAAGAAGAAGACCTCTGATGTGATGAAGAGAATTATTCCGTATCGAAGGCCTTTTTGGACGGGTGGGGTGTGGTGACCCTGATATGTGCCTTCTCGAATGATGTCTCGTCATCATTGGTATATTGTTAAGAGAAGTAGGATAGTGCCTAGAAAAATAAGGGACATTGTATTATAATGAAATCAAATGGCAAGTCCGGAGGTTATTAGGAGGGCGGCAATTGCTCCTGTTAGGGGTCAAGGGCTGGGGTCTACTATGTGATATGCGTGTGCTTGGTGGGCCATTAAACGTTCTCTTGTAGGTAAAGGCTTATTAATAGGACAAAGACATAGGCTTGGATTATTGCGACTGCTACCTCTAGTACTGTAAGCAGAAGAAGTACGATGGTTGTAAGAATGGCAACAGTTGGTATTAAGGGCAGGAGGACGAATGCGGCAGTAGCGATGAGTTGTATAAGCAGGTGTCCTGCAGTTAAATTGGCAGTTAGTCGTACGCCTAGGGCAAGGGGTCGGATAAAGAGGCTAATTGTTTCGATGATAATTAGTACTGGAATGAGTGGCACGGGGGTTCCTTCTGGTAGGAGGTGGCCTAGGGCGGCGGTAGGCTGGTTTCGTAAGCCAATAAGAACAGTGGCTAATCACAGGGGTACGGCGAGTCCTATGTTGAGGGACAGCTGGGTGGTGGGGGTAAAGGTGTATGGGAGTAGGCCTAATATGTTGAGGGAAATAAGGAAGACTATTAAAGATGTAAGGATCAGAGCTCATTTGTGGCCGCCTACATTTATAGGGGTTAAAAGTTGGGAAGTAAAGCGATTAATAAATCAGCCTTGGAGTGTCAATAGACGGTTGTTAAGTCATCGTGGGGCAGGAGATGGAAATAGAAGCCAAGGTAGGACGAAGGCTAGGGCTATTAAAGGGATTCCTAGAAGTGTTGGGCTTATAAATTGGTCAAAAAAGCTTGTTATCATGGCCAGGTTCAAGGGTTTGTTTTAGGGATTTGTGTGCTTTGGGGTGTTGGTTCGTTGGGAAAAGTGTGGTTTAATGTTTTTGGTACAACAATTGTTAGGAATACAAGTCATGAGAAGACCAGGATAGCAAATCAGGGGGAGGGGTTTAACTGAGGCATGTCGCTAGGGGTGGTTGGAAGGCACCAATCTTCAGCTTAAAAGGCTGACGCTGTGGGTCCGGTTTAGCTTCTTAGCGAGGCGTCTTCAAGTATTAGTGTGGATCAGTCTTGGAAGTATTTTAGGGGCACAGCTTCCACAACAATTGGTATAAAGCTGTGATTTGCTCCGCAGATTTCTGAGCATTGTCCGTAGAATACACCAGGGCGGGAGGCAATAAAAGCTGTTTGATTTAAACGACCAGGAACCGCGTCTATCTTAACTCCAAGGGCTGGAACTGCTCATGAGTGGAGAACATCTTCTGCCGAAACTAAGACCCGGATTGGGGCCTCAGTGGGAACAACCATCCGGTGGTCTACTTCTAAGAGCCGGAACTGACCCGGGGTTAAGTCTTGTGTTGGAACCATGTAGGAGTCGAAGGCAATTTCCTGGTAGTCGGTATATTCATAGCTTCAATATCACTGGTGGCCAATGGCTTTAACTGTCAGGTGGGGGTTATTGATTTCGTCTATGAGATAAAGAATTCGTAGTGAAGGGAGTGCAATGAGAATGAGGATAATGGCAGGGAGAATTGTTCAGATGATCTCAATTTCCTGGGAGTCCAGGATATACATATTTGTAAGTTTTGTTGAGACTATTGCAACAATAATGTAAAGTACTAAGGTGCTAATTAGAAACACAATTATTAAGGCATGGTCGTGAAAGTGTAGAAGCTCTTCTATTACGGGTGATGCTGCGTCTTGAAATCCTAGTTGGGAGGGGTGGGCCATAAATAAGATACGTGGGGTTTTAACCCACGGCTCTGCCTTGACAAAGCAGTGTATTGTCGGCTCTACTAGTATCTTATTAAGAAAGTGACAGAGCGGTTATGTGGCTGGCTTGAAACCAGTTGATGGGGGTTCAACTCCTCCCTTTCTCGTTAGTGTGCGTGTTGTACTTGAACAAAGGCAGGCTCTTCAAATGTGTGGTAGGGAGGTGGGCAGCCGTGAAGTCATTCAATGTTAGTTGCGGTGAGTTCTACTGAGGATACTACACGTTTGGTAGCAAATGCTTCTCATAGGATGAAAAGGAATATAATGACAGCCGTTAGGGAGATTAAGGAGCCTAAAGAGGAGACAGTGTTTCATAGAGTATAAGCATCGGGGTAGTCTGAGTATCGTCGTGGCATTCCTGCCAGGCCTAGGAAGTGTTGGGGGAAGAAAGTTAAGTTAACACCTACAAACATTACACCAAAATGAATTTTTGACCATGTGCTGTGGAGGGTGAAGCCAGTGAGTAGTGGGAATCAGTGCACAAAGCCGGCCATGATGGCAAAGACAGCTCCTATTGATAGGACGTAGTGGAAGTGGGCGACTACGTAGTATGTATCATGTAGTGTAATATCCAGGGATGAGTTAGCTAATACAATACCTGTGAGTCCTCCCACGGTAAAAAGAAAAATAAAGCCTAGAGACCATAAAAGGGGGGTTTCTCATTTGATTGCGCCTCCATGGAGGGTAGCGAGTCAGCTAAACACTTTTACTCCTGTTGGGATGGCAATGATTATTGTAGCGGAGGTGAAGTATGCTCGTGTATCAACATCCATGCCTACTGTAAACATATGGTGGGCTCAGACAATGAACCCTAGGAGACCGATGGCTATTATAGCCCACACCATTCCCATGTACCCAAAAGGCTCTTTTTTACCGGCATAGTATGCGACAATGTGAGAGATTATGCCAAAACCGGGCAGAATTAGAATGTAAACCTCAGGGTGGCCAAAGAATCAGAATAGATGTTGGTACAGAATTGGGTCTCCTCCGCCTGCCGGGTCAAAGAAGGTTGTATTTAGGTTTCGGTCTGTGAGAAGCATTGTAATTCCGGCAGCAAGAACGGGAAGGGAAAGTAGTAGGAGCACGGCTGTAATCAGAACTGCCCACACGAAAAGGGGGGTTTGGTATTGCGAGATTGCAGGAGGTTTCATATTAATAATAGTTGTAATGAAGTTAATGGCCCCAAGGATGGAGGAAATTCCAGCTAGGTGGAGGGAGAAGATGGTTAAGTCGACAGAGGCGCCGGCATGGGCAAGATTCCCGGCTAGCGGGGGGTAAACAGTTCATCCGGTACCTGCCCCAGCTTCAACCCCTGAAGAAGCTAGTAGGAGCAAAAAGGAGGGGGGCAGAAGTCAGAAGCTTATGTTATTTATTCGAGGGAAGGCCATGTCTGGTGCTCCAATTATTAGGGGGATAAGTCAGTTTCCGAAGCCCCCAATCATGATTGGTATTACTATAAAGAAAATTATTACGAAAGCATGAGCTGTAACGATAACATTATAGATTTGGTCATCGCCCAGAAGGGCTCCGGGCTGGCTCAGTTCGGCTCGAATAAGGAGGCTTAAGGCCGTACCCACTATCCCAGCTCAGGCACCAAATACAAGATAAAGGGTGCCAATGTCTTTATGGTTGGTAGAGAAGAATCAGCGTGTGATTGCCACAGGTAAAATGACTGAGAGTTAAGTGGTGGATTGTAGCCCCATAGACAGAGGTTCAAGCCCTCTTTTTACCAAGCCCTGAGGTGTAGCACATACGAGATTGCAAATCCCGAGTCGCAGGTTAACGCCTGCCGGGGCTTCCCCCGCCCTTTGCCCGGCGGGCGGGGGGAGGTAGGCGGATGCTCGCTGGTTAGGGCGCTTAGCTGTTAACTAAGAGTTTGTAGGATCGAGGCCTTCCCGTCTAGAAAGGCTTTAGCTTAATTAAAGTGTCTGTTTTGCATGCAGAAGTTGTGGGTTAGTGTCCTGCAAGTCTTATTCAGGGGCTGGGAGATTTTCACTCCCGCTTAAGGCTTTGAAGGCCTTTGGTCTGGTGCTATCCTAAGCCTCTGTTAAACGGTGATGAGGGCTGAAATTGCGGGGGTTAATGGAAGTAGGAGAATGGACCCCAGGGTGCAAACGGAGAGAGGAAGGAGGTATTGGTGGCTGGGGAAGCGTCAGGGGATAGAGCCTGCTAAGTTGTTAGGGGAAACAGTTAGTGTTATTGCATAGGAGAGGCGAAGATAGAAGTAAAGGCTTAGAAGAGCCGTTAGTGCCGCGATTGTGGCGGTGAGGGGGAGTTGCTGCTTAGTGAGTTCTTGGAGGATAAGTCATTTTGGTATAAAGCCTGTCATTGGGGGAAGGCCCCCAAGAGATAAAAGTAGGAGGGGGGCAGAGGCTACCATAAGAGGAGACTTAGTTCAAGATATTGCCAAAGAGTTAATGTTGGTTGCGTTGTTAAATATAAGGGTGAGGAAAGCGGAGGATGTTATGAGGAGGTAGGTTATTAGGGCCAGGAGTGTTAGAGAAGGGGCGAATTGAACAATAACAATTATTCAACCGAGGTGGGCGATAGAAGAATAGGCAAGAATTTTTCGTAGTTGTGTTTGGTTTAGTCCGCCTCAGCCTCCAACAAGGGTAGAGGCCAGTCCTAAGAGGATGAGAAGTTCTTGACTGGCATTTGGGATTTGTAAAATTAGTATAAAGGGGGCGAGCTTCTGTCAGGTTGAGAGGATGAGGCCTGTGGTAAGGGTCAGTCCTTGGAGGACTTCTGGGAGTCAGGTGTGAAGAGGGGCTAACCCAAGTTTTAGTGCTAAGGCAAGAATAATTATTGTTGTTGGGACTGGGTGTGTCATTAGTTGAATATCTCATTGTCCTGTTAATCATGCGTTGGTAACGCTGGCAAACAATAGGGTGGCGGCGGCTGTTGCTTGGGTTAAAAAATATTTAGTTGTGGCTTCAATTGCCCGGGGGTGGTGCTGTTGAGTTATTAGGGGAATAATAGCGAGGGTATTAATCTCTAGTCCTATCCATGCAAGCAGCCAGTGGGAGCTGGTGGCAGCAATTCCGGTTCCTAGTGCTAAACCAAAGAAAAGGAGGGCCAAAATGTAGGGGTTCATTAGCAAAGGAAGGGGTTTAACCAACATGTTTGGGGTATGGGCCCAAAAGCTTGCTTAGCTGACTTTACTAGGAAGTGGTGTAGTGGAAGCACTAAGAGTTTTGATCTCTTCAGGTAGGGTTCGAGTCCCTTCTTTCTAAGGAGGCGGGGGGAGTTTAACCCCCATAGTTCACTCTATCAAAGTGGTCCTTTAATTCAGGCACGGCTCCGTCATTAGAGTTGCGGGGGTAGTCCCGCAAGTGCAAGTGGAAGGGCTAGGTGCCAGATGACCATAGCAAGAGTTAAAGGTAGAAAGTTTTTCCAGATTAGGTGCATTAATTGGTCATATCGGAATCGGGGGTAGGAGGCTCGGACCCAGAGGAAAAGGACGGAAAGAAAGGCTGCTTTGGCCATTAGGGTGATGGTTGCAAACTCGGGGGTGTGGGGGATGTGGGAGGCTCCAATAAAGAGGGTGGCGGAAAGGGTGTTTATTAGTAGGATATTAGCATATTCTGCTAGGAAGAAGAGAGCAAAGGGGCCACCTGCGTACTCTACGTTAAACCCAGAAACTAGCTCTGATTCTCCTTCTGTGAGGTCAAAGGGGGCTCGGTTGGTTTCTGCCAGCGTGGAAATGTACCACATAGCGGCAAGGGGTCAGGCAGGGAAAAGTAGTCAAATGCTCTCTTGGGCTATACTAAAGGTTTGAAGGGTGAAGCCTCCTGTGAAGATGATGGTACTGAGTAGAATAAGTCCAAGGCTGACTTCATAAGAAATTGTTTGAGCGACCGCCCGGAGGGCTCCAATTAGGGCATATTTGGAGTTTGAGGCTCAGCCTGAGCCAAGAATTGAATAAACTGCCAGACTTGATAATGCAAGGATAAATAAAATGCTTAGGCTTAAATCTGTGACTGGGTGTGGGAGGGGGAGGGGGGCTCAAAGTGTTAGGGCCAGGGTAAGGGCTAGTATGGGGGCGATTAGGAAAAGGACAGGGGAGGAGGTAGAAGGGCGCACGGGCTCTTTGATAAACAGTTTTACACCGTCAGCAATTGGTTGGAGTAAGCCGTAGGGTCCTACGATGTTTGGGCCTTTTCGTAATTGCATGTAGCCTAGGACCTTTCGTTCCAGCAGGGTTAAAAATGCCACGGCTAGGAGCACGGGGACAATGTATGCTAGGGGGTTTAGGATGTGAGTTAAAATAGTTGATATCATAGTTATGGAGAGGACTTGAACCTCTGTTAAAAGGGCTTAGGCCTTTTGCACTTTCCGGGCTCTGCCACCTTAACATGCCTTGCTCTCAGGCAGGGTTGTGCGCCCTTTTACCTGCTTTAGTTGGCTTCAGCAGGTAAGGGGGAGGCTTGCTTAAAGCATGGGCCTCCTCTTTTCGGTCCTTTCGTACTAGAAAAGAGCGTTCATAGATAGAAACTGACCTGGATTTCTCCGGTCTGAACTCAGATCACGTAGGACTTTAATCGTTGAACAAACGAACCCTTAATAGCGGCTGCACCATTAGGATGTCCTGATCCAACATCGAGGTCGTAAACCCCCTTGTCGATATGGGCTCTAAAAGGGGATTGCGCTGTTATCCCTAGGGTAACTGGGTCCGTTGATCGGTCTTGCCGGATCTTGTAGGTCAGATGTTCTGCTTGTTAGAGCTGTGGCTCTAGTTTTGAGGAGTATCTCCTGTTCCACGTGGAGGATTTTTGTTCCTCCGCGGTCGCCCCAACCAAAGACAGGGGGGCAGGCACCAGTTAGTTATTTCTATTAAAATAGGTGTTTTTACGTGGGCTGCCTTTTGTCTTAAGCTCCATAGGGTCTTCTCGTCTTATGAGATTATTCTCGCTTCTGCACGGGAAGATCAGTTTCATTGACCAGGAAAAGGAGACAGCTTAGCCCTCGTTATGCCATTCATACAGGTCTCTATTTAAAAGACAAGTGATTACGCTACCTTCGCACGGTCAAAATACCGCGGCCGTTAAACTTGTTAGTCACAGGGCAGGCGGGACCTCTTATACGGTTGTGTGCAAGAGGCGATGTTTTTGGTAAACAGGCGAGGCCAATGTTTGCCGAGTTCCTTCTTTTCCTTTAAGTCTTTCCTTTTTGACACACCTGTGTGGGGTTAACGCTTAGCTCCTGAGTGGTTTTCTAGCTTAATTTTAGGCTGTTTCAGGGCCCTTGTTGGTTGGGGGCGTTAATATTCAGTGGGGGTTCGTTCTGATTTACGCAGGTGTCTTGGAGAGGGGCGTCCCTCTTATTACTCGTATTAGCAGTGTCTCTTCCATGTTTGCATGGAAAGGCCTAGTATTGATGCTAGGGGCTTAAGATGTTGTTGTTGGGATTGTGGAAAGGCGGGTACTTGAGCTTTAACGCTTTCTATATGGTTGGCTGCTTTTAGGCCCACTAAGGTATCATGCCTATAGTTTTTTAATCTTTAGCCATCTTGTAAAGTTGTGTCTTTTTTCAGTGGGGCTGTCCCCCCATTGAATAACTCTTTAATTTTCTCTGTGTCACTTGGGGTAATAACCAGGGGGAGGGGAAAAAGCTTAAAGGCTGAACTTCTATTCATTTTCTAGGCAACCAGCTATAACTAGGCTCGGTAGGTCTGTCACCTCTACTCAAAGATCTTCCCACTCTTTTGCAACAGAGACGGGTTTGCCCTAAAATAGGCTGTCTTGGAGTAGCTCGCTTAGTTTCGGGGGCTCGAACTAAAGGTCGCTTTGCTCGAGGGTTACTAGCTAAATCATGATGCAAAAGGTACGGGGGGTAATCTCTGCTTTTCTTCTCTTTACTGGGTTTTTTCATTTCTCTTTCATCTTTCCCTTGCGGTACTTTTTCTATTGCTCCAGATGTCCTTTTCTATCGCCTATACTAGGGTGGAAAAATGGTTTAGTTGTTTGGTGATTCGGGGTGTGGGTTTATTAACGTTGTTTGTTGGATTTAGGTTGGGGGCTAGTTGTTGAGAGGCTCAAGTCAGCGCGACCCGATTTGCACGGGTGTCTTCTCGGTGTAAGGGAGGTGCTATACTGTTTTAGCTACGCTCTGGTTTTCCAAGCGCACCTTCCGGTACACTTACCATGTTACGACTTGCCTCCCCTTTATTTAAGTTACTGTTTATTTATGTCTATTGCTATGTGTAGGGGAGAGTGACGGGCGGTGTGTGCGCGCTTCAGGGCCAGTTTCAGAGGGGCGCTCTATTCTCCTCTTACTGCTAAATCCTCCTTAAAATGTCTGTTTCAAGACGTTATCCGTGTTTACTGATTCAGTAAATGTAGCCCATTTCTTCCCCTCTCGTACGCTACACCTCGACCTGACGTTTTAGGCTGTGCCAATTATGCTTACTATGTGACCTTCACAGGGTTAGCTGACGACGGCGGTATATAGGCGGGAAAAACAAGAGAGGGTGAGGTTCAACGGGGGTTATCGGTTCTAGAACAGGCTCCTCTAGGTGGGTCTAAAGCACCGCCAAGTCCTTTGGGTTTTAAGCTGGGGCTTGTAGTTCCCTGGCAAGCAAAAGGTGTAGGTGAATTGCTTTTGTTTAGGGCTAGGCATAGTGGGGTATCTAATCCCAGTTTGTTTCCTAGCTTTCGTGGGGTAATCATGTATAAAGCCACTTTCGTGGAGGGTCCTCCTGTCTTCGGGTGCGTATAACAGCCTTGAAGATGTTTAGCTTTAGTGTAATACTGTATATAGCCACATTTTACGCCGGTGTCTATCAACTTGAGCCTCTCGTATAACCGCGGTGGCTGGCACGAGTTTTACCGGCCCTCTTGGTCTTAATTAAGTCAAGTTTTCACTTATGGCTTAATGTCTATTACTGCTGAGTTCCCTTGGGGGTGTGGCTAAGCAAGGCGTTGTGGGCTAACATAGGGTTGTGCCTAATGCCTGCTCCTTTTCTCCGTAGGGGGAGTATGTAGGGCATTCTCACAGGGATGCGGATACTTGCATGTATAAATTTGACCAAAGCTGACATTAAAGTCAGGACCAAGCTTTTGTGCTTACGGGGCTTTCTAGGGCCCATCTTAACATCTTCAGTGTTATGCTTTAGTTAAGCTACGTTGGC